TTTGCTATCGAATTTGATTCTAACATTATCTATTAGATATGAGTTTTCGAGCATTTGACTACGTACCACTAAAGGATTTAATTGCAAACTTGATAGATAACCCATAAACTCTAAATTATCTTTAGATAATTGATTTATATTGACCTTTTTTGATTGAAACCATACGGAAAAATAACATTGCCATAAATTAACAAAATAATATTTCCATTTATTCATCAGAAGCGGCGTATCCTTTGTTGCCAGAATGCATTTTCCGTTATACCTAACATAATGTATGAAAGGATCCTTGAGCAACCCTAGGGTCGCCGGAAAATTATTAACAAAGACTTGAAAAAAATGGTGTATTTTCCCATAGAATAAAATTCGCTCAAAAAGTACTTCATAAGATGTAGATCGTAAATGCGAAGACCGCTTACGTAGAAACAAAAAGATGGATTCGTATTCACATATATGAGAATTATATAAGAACAATAAAAATCTTGGATTCAAAATTGATTTTTTTTTAATATCAAAATTCTTCCAACTGCACGACTCGTATAGACAGAACCGAAAAAAATGCAAATAAGAGGCATCTTTTACCCGGTAACGTAGGGTTTGAACCAAGATTTCTAGGTGGATGGGGTAAGGTATTAGGACATCTAAGACATAATTAAAATGTGAGAATTTTTCTTCTAAAAAGGGAAATATCGAATGAATTGATTGGAAATTAGAAAAAATTTTTAATTGGTTTCCTTGGAAAGAGGATCCTAATCTTAAGGAAAATGGAATTTCTATAATAACTGCAAATAAAACAGATATCATTTGATAATAGAAAAGATTGGTCGTCCCCAAAAGGGGATTTTTGCTAAAATCCTTGGTGGAAATAATTAAACGCTTCTGTTCATACATTCGAAAAATTAAGCGTTTCACACTTATTGAACTATATTTTTTGTCATCATCCTCATTTTCCAAGAAAATCAAACGATTTCTATTTAATCTATTTAAACCGTGATCATAAGCGATTACATAAATATACTCCCGAAAAAAAAGCGGATATAGAAAACTCTGTTGCCGAGCCCCATCGAACTCTAAATATCCTTGAAATTTCTCCATTTAGATTGAAATTCGCTTTGAACTGTAAAGTAAAGTCTTTTTTTTATTTAGTTATGAAATGACACATAGTGCGATACAGTCAAAATAAGGTAAAGGTATTCGATTACGAAAACCATAGATACCTCATAAACAGGTCGACTGCTAACCAGATTCTCTATTTTTAATAGGTTTCTGTTCGTTATATTTTATATTATAAAATAACAAAACAATATTTTTAGAAATCCTTTATTTTTTGAACCTAATCGCTCTTTTGATTTTGGAAAATATATTTTTTTTATCAATATACTGCTTCTTTTACACATCCATCTCCAACCTAACCCAAACGGACTAGGGAAAAAATAATTAGGACTCATGAAAAAATTTACAATAACACGCAAGAAAAAAATTCCTTCCCATACCCGTATTAGGCACTAATCTATTTTTAACAGTTAATTAGATCGGGTAATTTTTCAAATTACGAATGGAAGCTCGTTTCTTTTTTTTTCCTGTAATAAGGAAAACTGGTTTTTTTATCCATCCATTTATATTTATTCACTCGACCCAAATTGGAATTCCTTTTTTTTGTCGACACCTAAAACAAGGTTATACCTCTCAGGAAAGAAAAAAAAATTAACTGAATTCTCCCTTGATACGACATGCTGTTTTTTCCATTCATTCCGTTCAGGATCAGTCGTGGTCTTACAAACGCTACCGCAGATTTGGACGAATACTTTTCTTCATACAAATGTGTAAAAGATGCTAGTCGCACTTAAAAGCCGAGTACTCTACCGTTGAGTTAGCAACCCCCCCCCAAAAAAAGTACTGCAAATATGTAGAGACAACCAGAATAAATAAAAAAATAAAAAAGACAAACCCAGTCATGTGTGCGTTAGGGATAACTAGATCTATTTCTCTATGAGAGAATTATATTTGGTCGATACGCTGTTGTCAATATGATTATGAATTTTTCATATAGCGAAAAGAAAAAAAGCTTAACCCCTTGGTTTGTTAGTTCATATAATGAAAACTAAGCCAGCTAGGGTAATCTCACCTCTTTTTATCCGTTTTTAGACCTGTTTTTTCTGGCCTTCAAAAATTATTTATTAATATTATTTTAATAATTTTAGATTTTCTCTTATATTTATATTTTATATATTTTATATACAGTATTATTTTCTATACAGGAAAATATATACAGTAAAAAATACTGTAAAAAAATTATTTATACACAAATTCGAATTTCAATAGATCCTAAATTTTTTTTTCATAAATTTGTTTGTGATTATAAAACATAGTACATAGTAGTTGTTAGCAGGTTTTTTAAGTATTCGTACCTTAGGAAGAAAACTAATAATAAATTAAATTCTAATAAATGAAAATAAATATACTGGAAGCAAAAGAGTATATAAAATTTGATAGCAAGCTATATATGAGTCTTTCACATCCTCTTTTTTCTATTTAATTAATTAAATTTTATTTTATGAAGACTTAATGACTTAATTCCATAAAAGACTCCGGCAAAACCCCTGCCTTCTTTGAAATATAATGAGCTGTTTTTGTTGGTTGAGCGACCTTTTAAGGAAATCGAGAATAGCAGGAAAATTTAAATCAGTTAGTTATCGGATCATAAAAACCTCCTTTCCGCAGATCTCTTCGGGATCGAACATGAATTGCAATGATTTGATAAACGATTCTTTGGGATAGATGAATAATACCCCCTATAAACGTATTAAGAGGCTTTTTCCTAAGACGTCTCTAGAAAAAAATGAACTCTCTGTATAAAATTTTCAATATTAAATAAATTAATAAAAACATTAAATCAATTAGCCCATATTTAAACCCTAAATATTTTTTACGTAAAAAGCATTCGTAACATTCGTACTCGCATAACTCAAGTTAAATAACTCTAAAATATCTCAACAGAGAATCCTTAAGTACTACTTTTATTGAGTAGTCTCTACCCCCTTTTTTCTTTATCTCATTTTTTCGAATCAATTCTTCATTCTGATCGTGAATCGTTTTATTAAAAATAAAAAAGGACAGCAACAAGGCCCTTATTTTTTATGCTTTTTTTCTATAAAAGAATCGTACAAACGCTTGATTCAGGTATGATAAACTTTTGATTCAAAAAATTTGACAATTTTAAGAAAATTTCCTTTGCCATTGTAAAATTGCTTGAACGGACTTTTTTTTTTTTTTTATAAAAAAGCAAATAGATTTTGTTGAAATGATAAAAAATAAGTTGATTCTTCTTTTCATTTCAAAATTTTTTCTTAAAAAATTTTGGATTTTAAAACAGAAAGGTAAAGATGGTGTACAAAGGCCATATAAGATTGATTCCGTAATGACTGTACTCTGGGACGGAAGGATTCGAACCTCCGAATAGCGGGACCAAAACCCGTTGCCTTACCGCTTGGCTACGCCCCATTTATATTTTTATTCAAGACTACTAAAAGAGTAATATTGCTATTGGTTGTTCGTCAATTCAATTTCAGCTCAAATTAAATCTAGATTACATTGGTGCTAGGATTTTGACAAATGTAGATAGCAAATCAAACTGACTTTATTGATCATTACATAGAATTCAATTAAGATATTGTATGAAAATATTATTTCTTTAATTCTCATAAGAGAATGAAAGGGTTTTTGATTGAGTAAGTTCAACAAAGTCTTTTTAGACTATCTTTCTTTATTTTTTTCCTTATATAAAAATATAAAAAAATTTTAATATATAGAAAAATATAAAATATATTAATAACTCAATCAAAATTAAATTATCCACAAGAACACCAATTTTTGTTATGCTTAATATATTTAATTTGATCTGTATTTGTTTTAATTCTGCCCTTTTTTCAAGCACTTTTTTAGTCGCCAAATTGCCGGAGGCCTACGCCTTTTTGAATCCAATCGTAGATGTTATGCCCGTAATACCTCTTTTCTTTCTTCTCTTAGCCTTTGTTTGGCAAGCAGCTGTAAGTTTTCGATGAAATTATGAATACTGTCTTAGAAAAATTCACGATTTTTATTATTCCAAAAATTCAAAAGATAAAAAAAATTACGTATAAACGAACTCTCAATTCAAACATTTAAAGTTTTTTTAGCCATACTAAATCTGGATCATTCTATTTACTTACTCAAATTTATTCCCTTTTCCCTAAATGAAAGAACCTAATTAGATTTGAGTTCATATCTAGATGTTGGTATGCAAATCTGTTTGAATATAAAAAACTCGACTACTATCTTAATCTTATTTCAAATGACTTTATGAAAACCTGTTTTTTTTTTATTTTTTTCTAAAAAAAAAATAATAACTTCACTTGGTTTATTGGTATCAAAATTAGATATTTGGTATAAAAATAGAGAATCTATTCTCTTTTTTTTTTTGAAAAAAAAAAGTAAGATCTTGGAGATTGTGTAATGCTTACTCTCAAACTTTTTGTATACACTGTCGTTATATTCTTTGTTTCTCTCTTCATATTCGGATTCCTATCTAATGATCCAGGACGTAATCCGGGACGTGAAGAATAAAAAATAAAGGCTTTTTCTTGCTTTATTTAATTAGTGTAAATGTGCGTATTTTTTAGTATTTTATCTATTACACCTCATCAAAAGGAGAAAGGGAAAGAGAGGGATTCGAACCCTCGGTACGATTAACTCGTACAATGGATTAGCAATCCAACGCTTTAGTCCACTCAGCCATCTCTCCTAATCGAAAAGGGATACTTATTAGGTTCCAGTAGACAAAAAAAGGCTTGAAAAAAAACCTTCTACACTTTTTTTTACTTTTTTTTTATAGATTCTTCTTTAATATACTTTATATTATAAAATATTAGATATATTTTTTCAGTTTCTAGATTTTATTATATAGATAGATTTCTCATCTCTCATCTATATTATATTCTCTTTTTTTTTTCCTATTTATCTCTTAT